AATACGCTTTTCTATATTTATCCGTGGATCCTTTACTAATACTCATTAAATTGGAAGTATTGATCCAATTCAAAAAAAAATTATGTTTCGCAATTAAATAATCCAATTTTCCATTTTTAATTGACCCTTGGATACAAATCACGAGAATGTATATTTTTCCTCGAATCCTTCGTTGAGAGGTAAAGGATTAAATCCTTTTAAGAAATAAAGTTTTTCTTCGGAATATGAATCAAATCAAACCGAGGGATCCCTTAACTATAAAAGGGATTAATAAAACGAATCACACTTTTACCACTAAACTATACCCGCTACAATGGGATTATTGTATATAAATGCAACTTTTGTCGAACAAAAAAAGGTAATCGGACGTAATCAAGATAGGATCCAAAACAAAATAATGATGAAAATTATAGCATTGACGTGTTTGTTTTGGTTTTGTCAGTAAACCTAATCAGATTAGTAAAAGAGCACTCCTAATTCAAAATTTAAATAAAGAATAAAGAACAAGTTCTTTCTTTTGCTGGAGGATTTTTGACAGAACAGATAGGGCTCGATAAAACTATTTATGTTATGACATAAGAATGCATTGCACAACAATCCACAGTTCCTTATTTTTTTTTCTTTTTTTCCAGTAAAGGAAAAAAAATAAGAAAAGAAAGAATAATAATAATAAAAAATGACACTTTGATTCTATAGAATCAAATTCCATATCATAGGAATGGAAAGATCCCTTCTTCTGATTGTTGTTTCAATAATCAATAATAAACATTTTTGTTTTCAAACAAATCATTTTATCTATATCTATGATTTGGAATGGAACAAAAAATGGCCCGGCTAGGTACTGACCAGGCCAGGCCGTGAAAAGAAAAAAAGCTCTTTCGGAAGAAGAGGTATTCTTGCTTTTTTCTTTTTTTTTTATTCGAAATATCTCTTTAGAACCATTTCTTTATCTAAATGGGATTGCTTATAAAAGTAGTATATATTAAAGTTGTATATATTAATAGAGTAAAAAAAAATAAAGAGAGATAAAGAAAAGAAAGGCTTTTTTTCAAGCCTTACTTTTTGTGTAATGTAAGATAGTAATTATCCTTTTTCAATTGGGAGAGATGGCTGAGTGGACTAAAGCGTCGGATTGCTAATCCGTTGTACGAGTTTTTCGTACCGAGGGTTCGAATCCCTCTCTTTCCGTTTCCGTTGATGACTTGTTATTTTATTTATTCTTTTTTTCAAAACCTTTCCTTTGTTTTTGTTTTATTTCATATAATAAATAAGGATGTACAATAGATAAAATCCTAAGTAAGAACATTGAAAAATTAAGCAAGTAAAAAGAAAGGCCTTTTTATTCTTCACGTCCAGGATTACGTCCTGGATCATTAGATAGGAATCCAAAGATGAAGAGAGAAACAAAAAATATCACTACTGTGTAAACAAAGAGTTTGAGAGTAAGCATTACACAATCTCCAAGATCTTTTTTTTTCAAAAAAAAAAGAGAATAGATTCTCCATTTTTATACCCCATATCCTATTTTGACACCAATAAACAAAATGGTTTCTCGAAATCAAAAATCAAAAAGAATTTTCAGAAATTCATTTGGAATAAGAGTCGAGTCTTTCATTAAAAAAAAATCTTTCCTATTTTGAAATGACTCTAAAAGGGTTTTTCAATAAATGAAAAAGAATCCGAATGAGGAAAGGAAAGAGGGGAGTCAGATTTTTTGCAGCTATCTAAGAATTGTTTGAATCGAGGGTTCATGCTGTAAGACTTATCCGATCTTATCCATTGTTCCAATTTTTTTTTTCGAATAAATCATGTCTAGGACAGTATTAAAGATCTCATCGAAAACTTACAGCAGCTTGCCAAACAAAGGCTAAGAGAAAAAAGAGAAGGGGTATTACTGGCATAAAATCTACGATTGGATTCAAAAAAGCGTAGGCCTCAGGCAATTTGGCTAAGAAAAAACTACTTGAATAAAGGGTGGAATGAAGACAGATACAGATCAAACTAAAGATATTAAGCATAACAAACATTTTTTTTTTTCTTGGACTTGGAGATAATTGTATTTTGATTGAGTTATTGTTATTGATAATTGATATCCCTTAAAAATGAAAAAAAAAAAAAGTAAGGGATACCAAAAAATCCTTCTTTGAACTCACCCAATCAAAAATCCTTCAATTCTCAAAAAAGAATAGAAGAAATCATACTTTTATACAATATCTTAATTGAATTATATGTAATGATCAATAAATTCAGCTTCATTGTATATCTACACGTGTCAAAACCCTAGGAACAATAGAGTCCATAGATATTTATTTTCGATTGGAATTGACGAACAACCAAAAACAATACTACTGTTTAGTAGTATTGAATAGAAATTGAAATGTTAGTAGTATTGAATAGAAATTGAAATGGGGCGTGGCCAAGTGGTAAGGCAACGGGTTTTGGTCCCGCTATTCGGAGGTTCGAATCCTTCCGTCCCAGGGAATACCTATTCTCTATATAGATAGAAACAGAGTAGAGAAATATCTATTATCACAATAAAGAAAGGTTTTCTTTTTGAACTACCTTCTCTACTCTTTAAGAGTTAAATATTGGATATTATGTGATTCTTGTTTCTGATTTTTAATGATTCTATTCTTCTTTAAATCCTATTTTTTCACAAATTAAATTCAACTAAGATACATATAGATGAAACTGAATCGAGTTGTGATCTAGGAATCTAGATTCGAAGAATTGGAAATAAAGAAAAAAGGGGGTTGCAAAAGAGGTTGAATGCGCTTTTCATCGTATGTCCATCCCCTTATACTTTGAATATTGAATATTCATATTGAAGTTTAAGTTAGTTACTTCGAAAAGCCTTACGTCCCATATAATAAGAATTAATTAACAATGTAAGATAGCAATTTAACTAGCTGTGCTTGTACAAATTGGATTAAGAAATAATCAAGTTACATACATATAACGTATCTATTTTCTTTGAACCTCATTTTTAGGTATTTCATTTCGTATTTGATTTGGTTCTCATATATAATTGTAAATATATGTAATAATATATACAGGGGGGTAATTCATACATCCTATATTTTATTCCCCTTGCTTTAAATAAAAATTATTGAACGAATCCCCACCAGTCAAAGAAACTACGCGTAAAATGAGGAAATGCTTAATGTATTATTGTCGTTCTATTTCAGTGATAACGTTTTTTGGTTTTTTGAAAAAGATTTTGGATCCGTTAATTTGAAATATTCTATATTGAATATTCATAATTCATTCCAATGACAATTGTTCAGTCTATCTGATAGAGGGAATTCTTTTTTTTATGATTTTCTTTTTCAGTATGAAATCAAAGAAAAAGAGCCTAAATCTTCCTTTACATCAACTTTTTTTTATTCACTCCACGAAAAAAAGAAATAAATTTCTTTTTCTATCTATCTATATTTTTTTAATCACTGAGGTTTAATTCAAAGATGAATTATTTATGATGATAAATGCAATCTTTAGGAAAACTTTATTCAAATAGTGATATCCAGGTAGGTTTTTTTTTCAATTCAATAACTATTTGAATTGAATGATTTCTTATGAGTATTTGATATTCGAAGAAGTCTAAGATTGTTGAATATATCCTCTCAAGTTACTTGAAGATGCAATGTAGATTCAATACAAAGAACTTTTTTCTTCCTAATATTTCGAAATTAATAATTAATAAATAAAATAAAAATATTGCATTCATCCAATAAAAAGAAAATCGAGGATTAAAGTGAATTCTTTCTAAGACTTCTTTAGAAACCAATGGAACGACCGAACAAATGACTATTCATGATTCCCTAATTGAATCAATTACATATCAGTTCCAAACTAGAGGAATGTTATGGTAAAACTTCGTTTGAAACGATGTGGTAGAAAGCAACGTGCGACTTGAAGGACATGATCAGTTGTGGATTCTTACACCCACCCTTTTTATTATATAGGAATGAAGGTGCTCTTGGCTCGACATCCTTTGTTCTGTTCCACTCGAAACCTCATTTTTTCTTGGGTTGTAGTGTAATGTGATGTAGCTCGAGTAGAAAGTATTGATTCATTTCTCAGGGCAAGGATCTAGGGTTAGTGCCAATTAATAAGTTGGAACAACTTCGTAAGTGTAGTCTATTTTCGATTTCTAAATCGAAAGGATCCAATTCGAGCAAGTTTCAAATCCAAAAAAGGAAAATTTGTTGGAATTAGTGAAACTCTTTTGATCAAAAGTGTATCTTGCGGGAATCAACCGTTTATGATTCTTTGATAGAAATAAATCAGAAAAAGGGCCGTGTTGCTGCCATTTTGAAACGATTAAAAATCACCGAAGTAATGTCTAAACCCAATGATTCAAGGCAAAGATAAAATATTTTGGAACAAGGAAATATCTTTTTTTTAATTGTCTCGACAACTAGATCAAGAATAAGGAGTCCAAATATATTCTAAATGAGACAAAGAAAAAGGGGTTAGAGACCACTCAAAAAATCAAATACATAAGGGTTTTCTTTTGAGCTATTTCATATTTCCGAGTTACTCAACTTGAGTTTTGAGAATACAAATGATTTTTTTTTTGATAAAGAAAAAGAAGAGGAAAAAAGTATTAAATAATCTTAGTCTAATTTATTTGATTTAATGCTTTTATAGATCTATTTGACATTCGAATTGTATACATAGACATATCTTCTAATTTCTCGAGCCGTACGAAGAGAAAGCTTCGTATACGTTTCTAGGGGGGGTTCTAGTTTATCTACGTCTATCCCAATGAGCCGTTTATCGAATCGTTGCAATTGATGTTCGATCCCGAAGAGAAGGAAGAGATCTTCGGAAAGTGGGTTTTTATGATCCGATAAATAATCAAACGTATTTAAATATTCCTGCTATTCTATTTTTTCTTGAAAAAGGTGCTCAACCTACAGGAACTGTTTATGATATTTTAAAGAAAGCGGGTGTTTGTTTTTAGAGAATTTCGTCTTAATTAAAGGAAAGTCAAT